AATGAATTGCCTGATAAAAGGGTTACCTTGATAGGGTAAATCATATAATTGAAAAGTTATATTCATTAAGCCTTCAAAAAATTACATTTAATAGAATTAAACTATTCCCAAAAGTATCAAAAACTTTTGTGCATCTTACACCAAAATGTAAGTCCGGTCTTTTTTTTTATTCATATAAATGTAAACAAAAAGATAAGCTAATAAAGCTACTGGGTTCATACCCCATTTATAAAGGTTTTAATCCTTTTCTTTTTAATTTTTAAAAATTCATATAAGCTTTTATTTTTAATTACATTAATCAGAGGAACCTTGATTACTATTTCATCAACTTCTTGGTTCGGTGCTTGAATAGGTTTAGAAATTAATTTGTTGTCTTTTATTCCCTTAATAATAAACACAAATAATCTTCTTTCTTCTGAAGCATCCCTAAAATATTTTTTAACTCAAGCATTAGCTTCTTCTATTTTATTATTCGGTGTAATTTTTTTTTTTATGTTAAGAAATTGAAGAAATAATTTAATAATTAATTATACGAATTTATTAATTTCTTCAGCCCTTCTATTAAAAAGAGGAGCAGCTCCTTTTCATTTTTGATTTCCTAGAGTTATAGAAGGATTAACTTGAAATAATAGCTTAATTTTAATAACATGACAAAAAATTGCCCCTTTAATACTTCTTTCTTATTGTTTAAATTTAAATTTTTTTGTAATTATTATTATAAGTTCTATTTTAATTGGTTCTTTAGGGGGACTAAATCAAACATCTCTTCGTAAACTTATAAGTTTTTCTTCAATTAATCATTTAGGGTGAATATTGGCAGCAATAATGAATTCAGAAAATATATGATTAATTTATTTTTCATTTTATAGTTTTTTATCTTTTACTATTGTCTTTCTTTTTAATAATTTTAAATTATTTAATATTAATCAAATATTTGGATTATTCAATGGAAATTCAGTGATAAAATTTTTAATATTTCTTTCTTTACTTTCATTGGGGGGTTTACCTCCTTTTATAGGATTTATACCTAAATGATTAGTGATTGAATCTTTAATCGATATAAATATATTTTTTTTATTAACTTTTATAGTAACTTTTACTTTAATTACTTTATTTTTTTACATGCGAATTTGTTATGCTGCTTTTTTATTAAATCATAATGAAAATAATTGAAATTTTAAAAGATCTTATTTTAATAAAAATTTCTTTTTAAGTTTATTTTTTACCTTTTTTTCTATTTTTGGTTTAATCATAATTAATATTATTTATTGATTGTTTTAAATTAATTTTAAAGGCTTTAAGTTAATTAAACTATTAGCCTTCAAAGCTATAAATATTAGTAAAAATCTTTTAAGCCTTAGTAAATAGCCATTTACTCCTTTAGAATTGCAGTCTAATATCATTATTGAATATAAAGCCATTATGATTAAAGAGAATAAATTCTCATAAATAGATTTACAGTCTATAGCCTAACTTCAGCCATTTAATCTTTAAAATTTGCGACAATGATTATTTTCTACAAATCATAAAGATATTGGAACATTATATTTTATTTTTGGAGCCTGAGCTGGAATAGTCGGTACTTCCCTTAGTATCCTTATTCGAGCTGAACTTGGCCACCCAGGTTCTTTAATTGGTGATGACCAAATTTATAACGTAATTGTTACTGCTCACGCTTTTGTAATAATTTTTTTTATAGTAATACCTATTATAATTGGAGGTTTTGGAAATTGATTAGTACCTTTAATACTAGGGGCACCGGATATAGCTTTCCCCCGTATAAATAATATAAGTTTTTGAATACTTCCTCCCTCTCTTACATTATTATTAGCTAGCTCAATTGTTGAAAACGGAGCCGGTACTGGTTGAACTGTATACCCACCCCTTTCCTCAGGAATTGCTCATGCTGGGGCTTCTGTTGACTTAGCTATTTTTTCCCTACATTTAGCTGGAATTTCTTCTATTTTAGGGGCTGTAAATTTTATTACAACAGTTATTAATATACGATCAAGAGGAATTACTTTAGATCGAATACCTTTATTTGTTTGATCAGTAGTTATTACAGCTGTTTTATTACTTTTATCTTTACCTGTTTTAGCTGGGGCTATTACAATATTATTAACAGATCGAAATTTAAATACATCTTTTTTTGACCCTGCTGGAGGGGGAGACCCTATCCTATATCAACATTTATTTTGATTTTTTGGACATCCAGAAGTTTATATTTTAATTCTTCCAGGATTCGGGATAATTTCTCATATTATTAGTCAAGAAAGTGGGAAAAAGGAAACTTTTGGAGCTTTAGGTATAATTTATGCTATACTTGCAATTGGATTACTAGGTTTTGTTGTATGAGCTCATCATATATTTACTGTGGGAATAGATGTGGATACTCGAGCTTATTTTACATCTGCTACTATAATTATTGCAGTTCCAACTGGAATTAAGATTTTTAGTTGATTAGCTACCCTTCATGGAACTCAATTAAATTATTCTCCTTCTTTATTATGATCATTAGGATTTGTATTTTTATTTACAGTAGGAGGATTAACTGGAGTAGTATTAGCTAATTCTTCTATTGATATTGTTTTACATGATACTTATTATGTAGTAGCTCATTTTCATTATGTACTTTCTATAGGAGCAGTATTTGCTATTATAGCAGGATTTGTTCATTGATATCCTTTATTTACTGGATTAACTTTAAATGAAGAATGATTAAAGTCTCAATTTGCAATTATATTTTTAGGAGTGAATCTAACATTTTTCCCTCAACATTTCTTAGGATTAGCAGGAATACCTCGTCGTTATTCTGATTATCCTGATGCTTATGTATCATGAAATATTGTATCAACTATTGGATCTACGATTTCATTATTTGGTATTTTATTTTTTCTATTTATTATTTGAGAAAGAATAATTTCTTATCGAATACCTCTTTACCCTATTCAATTAAATTCATCAATTGAATGATACCAAAATCTTCCCCCAGCTGAACATAGTTACGCTGAATTACCTTTATTAACTAATTTCTAATATGGCAGATTAGTGCAATGGATTTAAGCTCCGTATATAAAATTTATTATTTTTGTTAGAATTAAAACTTAATTTAATGGCAACATGATCAAACTTAGGACTACAAGATAGTGCCTCTCCATTAATAGAACAATTAAATTTTTTTCACGACCATACTCTTTTAATTCTAATTATAATCACTATTCTAGTAAGTTACTTAATAGGTATACTATGTTTTAATAAATTTACTAATCGATATTTATTACATGGACAAACTATTGAAGTAATTTGAACAATTCTTCCTGCAATTGTATTAATATTTATTGCTATACCTTCTCTTCGGCTTCTTTATTTATTAGACGAAATTAATGATCCTGCTATTACATTAAAAACAGTTGGACATCAATGATACTGAAGTTATGAATATTCAGATTTTTTAAATATTGAATTTGACTCTTATATAATTCCTACGAATGAATTAGAAATAAACAGTTTTCGTCTTTTAGATGTTGATAATCGAATTGTTTTACCAGTGAATAACCAAATTCGAATTTTAGTTTCTGCTGCAGATGTATTACATTCTTGAACAGTGCCCTCTCTTGGGGTTAAGGTTGACGCAACTCCTGGACGTCTAAATCAAACAAATTTTTTAATAAATCGACCAGGATTATTTTTTGGACAATGTTCAGAAATTTGTGGAGCTAATCACAGTTTTATACCAATCGTAATTGAAAGAGTTCCTACAAATTATTTTATTAAATGAATTTCTAATTTAAATTAAAAATCATTAGATGACTGAAAAGCAAGTAATGGTCTCTTAAACCATATAATAGTAATTTAGCAATTACTTCTAATGAATAATCAATATAAGTATACGTATATTTTATTAAAAAATTAGTTAAACAAAATAACATTAGTATGTCAAACTGAAATTATCAATTCATTGATATTTTTTGATTCCACAAATAGCCCCTATTAGTTGATTAGTATTATTCCTTTTATTTTCACTTACCCTTATTTTATTTAATATTTTAAATTATTATTGTGTTCTTCCTAAAACTTTAGGTATTAACGAAAAGAAAAATTCTTCTAAGATTTTTTCTTCTTTAAATTGAAAATGATAACAAATCTTTTTTCTGTTTTTGACCCTTCTACAACAATTTTTAATCTTTCTTTAAATTGATTAAGAACGTTTATTGGTTTATTAATTATTCCATGTTCTTTTTGATTTATACCTTCTCGATTTAATATCTTATGAAATAATATTTTATTAACTCTTCATAAAGAATTTAAAACACTTTTAGGCCCTAGAGGACATAACGGGAGAAGTTTTATTTTTATTTCTTTATTTAGTTTAATTTTATTTAATAATTTTTTAGGACTTTTTCCTTATATTTTTACAAGAACAAGTCATTTAACTTTAACATTAGCTTTAGCCCTTCCTCTTTGATTAAGTTTTATAATTTACGGGTGAATTAATCACACTCAACACATATTTGCTCATTTAGTTCCTCAAGGAACCCCTTCTGTTCTTATACCTTTTATGGTTTGTATTGAAACTATTAGAAATATTATTCGACCAGGAACATTAGCTGTTCGATTAGCTGCTAATATAATTGCTGGTCATTTACTATTAACATTATTAGGAAATACCGGAAATTCTCTTTCTTTTTACTTAGTTTCTTTATTAATTACAGCCCAAATTGCTTTATTAGTTCTTGAATCAGCAGTAGCTATTATTCAATCTTATGTATTTGCTGTTTTAAGAACTTTATACTCTAGAGAAGTTAATTAAAATTTTTAAAAATTAAATGTCAACACACGCTAACCACCCATTTCATTTAGTAGATTATAGTCCGTGACCTTTAACAGGGGCTATTGGAGCTATAACAACAGTTTCTGGATTAGTAAAATGATTCCATCAATATGATATAAGATTATTTATTTTAGGAAATATAATTACCCTTTTAACGATATACCAATGATGACGAGATGTTTCACGAGAAGGAGCCTTTCAAGGACTTCATACTTTTTCTGTTACATTAGGTCTACGGTGAGGGATAATTTTATTTATTGTTTCTGAAATTTTCTTTTTTGTAAGTTTTTTTTGAGCTTTTTTTCATAGAAGTTTATCTCCTTCAATTGAATTAGGGAGAGCTTGACCTCCTATAGGAATTATTGCATTTAATCCCTTTCAAGTCCCTTTATTAAATACAGCAATTTTATTAGCTTCTGGAGTAACTGTTACATGAGCTCATCATGGTATAATGGAAGGAAATCACTCTCAAACTACACAAGGTTTATTTTTTACAGTAATCTTAGGTGTATATTTTTCTATTCTTCAAGGATACGAATATATTGAAGCCCCTTTTACAATTGCTGATGCAGTTTACGGATCAACTTTTTATATGGCTACAGGATTTCATGGACTACATGTATTAATTGGTACTTCTTTCTTATTAGTGTGTTTAATTCGTCACTTACAATCACATTTTTCAAAAAATCATCATTTTGGTTTTGAAGCAGCTGCTTGATACTGACATTTTGTTGATGTTGTATGACTATTTTTATATGTTTCTATTTACTGATGAGGTAGATAAATTTATATAGTATATAAGTATATGTGACTTCCAATCACAAGGACTAAATAATTTTAGTATAAATAATTTCTTCTTTAATATCTATTTCTTTTGTAATTTTTTGTATTGCTAGAATTGTAATAATTCTAGCTTCTCTTTTATCAAAAAAAGCTTTAACAGATCGAGAAAAAAGATCTCCTTTTGAATGTGGATTTGATCCTATAAACTCATCTCGTCTTCCTTTCTCTATTCGATTTTTTTTAATTGCAATTATTTTTTTAATTTTTGATGTAGAAATTGCATTAATTTTACCAATAATTATAGTTATTAAATTTTCTAATATAATTATATGATCAATAACTAGTTTAATTTTTATTTTTATTTTATTAGTGGGATTGTACCACGAATGAAATCAAGGGGCCTTAAATTGATCTTCTTAAATTAAAGGGTTGTAGTTAATTATAACATTTGATTTGCATTCAAAAAGTATTGATTTATCAATCTTCCTTAAAACCTTTTGAATATGAAGCGATAAATTGCAATTAGTTTCGACCTAATTTTAGATGAAATTACTTCATCCTTGTTCTTTTATTAATTGAAGCCAAAAAGAGGCTTATCACTGTTAATGATAGAATTGAATTTTAAATTCCAATTAAGGAAATATGAGGAACAAGAAAAAGCTGCTAACTTTTATCTTTAATGGTTTAACTCCATTTATATTTCTTTAAATTTATATAGTTTAAATAAAACATTACATTTTCACTGTAAAAATAAAGACTTTTTCTTTTATAGATTTACTAATATCTATTATATAATATTCAAAGATAAAATTTATCTCCATAGCATCTTCAGTGCCATACTCTAAATATAAGCTATTTGAATAAATTATAAAATCAATAAACTTACTAAAATAATAATTCATAAAATAAAACTTATTAAATAAATTTTTAAATTATTATTTTGTAAAAATTGATTAAATATAGAAAAATAACTTATTAAACTATAAATTTGTTGACCTCCAAAAAATTCTCTTCAACCTTGGTCAAATCTTTTAATTACTTGTATTCCTAAAAATAAAGGATAAAAAATGGATCCTCTAGTTGATAAAGTAGGTATAAATCATATCGAACTTATGAAATTTCTAGAAAAGTACATTTTTAAAGATTTATTAAAAAAATACAAAGAAATATTAGAAATTAAATACCCTAAAATACCCCCTAAAATACAAACAAATAAAGTTAAAAATTTTAAAATTGGAGGTAAACAAATTATTACAGGAGAAGGAAAAATTAATCAGCTTAATATTCTTCCCCCAATAACAGCTATAATTAATAAGCCTGTCATTCCTTTTGATATTGTTCAAGCTTCATCATTTAAACAATGAAGAGAACTATTATTTAAATCCCCTGTTAAAGAATAATAAACTAATCGAAGAGAATAACACACTGTTAATCCTGTAGAAAAAAAATATAAAAAAAATGAAAATCTATTAATATAAGAAAGTCTAACAATTTCTAAAATTAAATCCTTTGAATAAAACCCAGCTAAAAAAGGTATTCCACATAAAGCTAAATTAGCTACATTTAAACAAGAAGTTGTAAAAGGTATATGAATAGAAAGACATCCCATATCTCGAATATCTTGAGAATTTTTTATATTATGAATAATTGCACCTGCACATATAAATAATAAAGCCTTAAATAAGGCGTGTGTTAATAAATGAAAAAATGCTAATTTAGGAAATCCTATTGCTAAGATTCTTATTATTAAACCTAATTGACTTAAAGTAGAAAGAGCAATAATTTTTTTTAAATCAAACTCAAAATTTGCACCTAATCCTGCTATAAATATAGTTAATCCAGCTAATAATAATAAAGTATTTCCTAATCAACTATTTACAAATAAAATATTAAATCGAATTAAAAGATACACTCCAGCTGTTACTAAAGTAGAAGAATGAACTAAAGCTGAAACAGGGGTAGGTGCTGCTATTGCAGCAGGAAGTCATGAAGAAAAAGGAATTTGAGCTCTTTTTGTTATAGCTGCTAAAATAACTAACCCCCCAATAATTTGTATTTCAAAATCATTTTTTATCATTTCAATATAAAAAATATAATTTCAACTTCCATAATTTAATATTCAAGCAATTGCTAAAAGTAACGCAACATCTCCAATTCGATTAGAAAGAGCTGTTAATATCCCTGCATTAAAAGATTTAACATTTTGGAAATAAATTACTAGACAATAAGATACAAGTCCTAAACCATCTCAACCCAATAAAATTCTAATTAAATTAGGGCTAATAATTAATATTATTATAGAAAATACAAATAAAAGAACTAATAAAATAAAACGATTAATATTTATATCTTGAGCCATGTATTCTTTTCTATAAAAAATAACTAAAGAAGAAATAAATAATACAAAAGATATAAATATAAAGCTTATTCAATCAAATAAAAAAGTTATAACAATTGAAGAAGAATGTAAAGAAATTAATTCTCATTCAATAAAATAAACTAAATCATTAATAAGAAAATTAATTCTAAAAATAAAAAAAGTTATTCTTAAAGTAAACAAACTTATAAATCTAATTAAACAAATTGAAATAATAGACACGATTTAAAATGAAATTAAAATTCATATTATTGACACCACAAATCAATATTTTTATTAAACTATTTAAATTTTATAATCAAAAAATACTTACATCGCTTTTTAAAATTAATAGATTTAAAGGAAATCAGTGAAGAAATAATAAAAGATATTCTCGAGTAAATCCTGTAGAAAAAGAGAATATTCCTGAAAAAATTTTTCCATGTTGTCTAAATGAATATAAATATAAAGTATAAGCAGCTCTAAAAAATGATAATAAAGCCAGAGACAATATTGTAACCCACGATCAACTTACAAGACTATTTAAAAGTCTAATTTCACCTAATAAATTTAAGGTCGGAGGAGCTGCTATATTTCCTGAACATAACAAAAATCACCATAAAGCTATTCTAGGTATAAAATTTAATAACCCCTTATTGATAAGAAGTCTTCGTCTTCCTAATCGTTCATAAGATATATTTGCTAAACAAAAAAGACCTGAAGAACAGAGTCCATGTGCAATTATTAAAGTATAAGCACCTCTTACCCCTCAATAGGATAAAGTTAATAAACCTCCAAGAACAATTCCTATATGGGCAACTGAGGAATAAGCAATTAATGCCTTTAGATCAGTTTGTCGTAAACATACCAATCTAATTAATACACCTCCCACTAATCTAATTGAAATTCATCAATAATTAAATATAAGACCATTAAAAACTAAAAAAGGAAAAACTCGTACTAATCCATACCCCCCTAATTTTAAAAGAATTCCCGCTAAAATTATAGAACCAGCCACAGGAGCTTCAACATGAGCTTTTGGTAATCATAAATGAACTAAAAATATAGGTATTTTTACAAGAAATGCAAAAATTATAGCTAAATAAAATAAAGAAAAATAAACAGAATGATTCATTAATAAAAATATATTTATAGAATTTGTATAATTAAATATAAAAAAAATTGCAACTAATAAAGGTAAAGATGCTAAAAGAGTATAAAATAATAAATATATACCTGCTTGTAAACGTTCAGGTTGGTAACCTCAACCTAAAATTAAAAATAATGTGGGAATTAAACTTCTTTCAAAAAATAAATAAAATAAAAATAAATTTGAAGTTCTAAAAGTTAAAAATAATATTAATAAAAGAAATAAAATAACAAATAAAAAAAAATTTGAGTAATTTTTTAATCGGTAAATTCCTTCTCTAGCTCTTAATATTAAAGCACAAATTCAAAATCTTAAAAGAATCAAACCGTAAGAAATAATATCAGAACCTAAAAAATAACTTAAATTTATTCAATAATTATTATAAAAATTAAAAAAAATAAATAAAAAAGAAATAAGAAATAAAAAATTTTGTACCGTTCAAAATCTTTTTTTTAAAAAACATATAGGAGTCATAAATAATAATATAAATAAAAATTTTAACATTGAAGAACAGAAAAAGTATTAAAATAATCATTTCCGTGAGTACGAATTATGGAAACTAAAATAGAAAGACCTAAAGCCCCTTCACAAACTCTAAAAGTTAGAAATATCATTCTAAAGTAAGTCTCATAATTATATAAATTTAAAAATATAAATAAAAATAAAAATAATCTTAAAACAATAAATTCTAATCTTAAAAGAGTTGATAACAAATGCTTTCGATTAGAAACAAAAACAATTACCCCACTAAAAAATAAATAAAGAGGTAAAAATCAATTAATAAATGTCAACATTTTAAAGTTTTAATAGTTTAACAAAAACATTGGTCTTGTAAATCAAAAATAAAAATTTTATTTTTTTAAAACTTCATAACTCAGGAAAAGAGAAACCCCTATCATTAATCCCCAAAATTAATATTTTAAATAAACTATTTCCTGTTTATAATTGATATTTTACAATTTATTATTTCTTTTACTAGATTAATTACTAGAACTATTTTTATACAAATAAAACATCCAATAGCAATAGGAATAATGTTATTAATTCAAACCCTATTTATTTGTTTAATTACTGGAAATTATAGAAAAACCTTTTGATTTTCTTATGTATTATTTTTAATTTTTTTAGGAGGAATACTTGTATTATTTATTTATGTCACTTCTTTAGCTTCTAATGAAATATTTAATTTTTCAATAAAAATTTTTATTTTATCTTTAATTTTTCTATTTCTTTCTTTAATAATTATAATAATCATAGATAACAGAATTATTTCTAGATTTTTAAGAAATAATGAAATAAATTCTTTAATTAATATAAAATCTTTTATTGGAGAAAATACTATTTCATTAAGAAAACTTTATAATTTCCCTACTAATATAATAACTATTTTACTAATTAATTATTTATTTTTAACTCTTATTGCAGTTGTAAAAATTACTGATATTTTTGAAGGACCTTTACGGCCAAAATATTAACAAATGAATAAACCATTACGACTTAGACACCCTTTATTTAAAATTATAAATAACGCTCTTGTTGATCTACCTGCTCCTTCAAATATTTCTAGTTGATGAAATTTTGGTTCTTTATTAGGATTATGTTTAATTGTACAAATTGCTACTGGATTATTTCTTGCAATACATTACACAGCTGATATTGAAACAGCTTTTAATTCTGTAAATCATATTTGCCGAGATGTAAACTATGGTTGATTACTACGAACCCTACATGCTAACGGGGCTTCTTTTTTTTTTATTTGCATTTATTTACATATTGGACGAGGTATTTATTATGGTTCTTACTTATATATTCCTACTTGATCTGTAGGTGTAATTATTTTATTTTTAGTTATAGGAACTGCTTTTATAGGTTATGTTCTTCCTTGAGGACAAATATCTTTTTGAGGAGCTACAGTAATTACTAATTTATTATCTGCAATTCCTTACTTAGGAACAGATTTAGTTCAATGACTTTGAGGAGGCTTCGCAGTAGATAATGCTACTTTAACTCGATTTTTTACTTTCCATTTTTTGTTTCCATTCATTGTTGCAGCTATAACAATAATTCATTTATTATTTTTACATCAAACAGGATCAAACAATCCATTAGGAATTAATAGAAATGTTGATAAAATCCCTTTTCACCCTTATTTTTCATTTAAGGATGTATTTGGGTTTATTGTAATAATCATGTTTCTTCTATTATTAACTCTTATTTCCCCTTACGGATTAGGAGATCCTGATAATTTTATTCCAGCAAATCCTTTAGTTACTCCTCCTCATATTCAACCTGAATGATATTTCCTATTTGCATATGCTATTCTTCGATCAATTCCTAATAAATTAGGAGGAGTAATTGCGTTAGTACTTTCAATTGCTATTTTATTTATTTTACCTTTTTCAAATATTAGAAAATTTCGAGGAATTCAATTTTATCCAATTAATCAATTTTTATTTTGAAGTATATTAATTATTGTTATTCTTTTAACTTGAATTGGAGCTCGACCTGTAGAAGACCCATATATTTTAACAGGTCAGACTCTGACTGTTGTTTATTTTTCTTATTTTTTAATTAACCCTTTAGTTACTAAATGATGAGATAATCTTCTAAATTAAATAATTTAAAATTTAGTTAATGAGCTTGAATAAGCATATGTTTTGAAAACATAATATAGAAATTTTTAACTTTCTATTGACTTACAAAATTTTACTATTTTTTGTTATTTAAAATAAACTTAATAAAAATACCTTTAAACCAATAAATAAAAATAAATAATTTAAAGCAAAAGGTAAAAAACTTTTTCAAGCTAAAAATATTAATTTATCATACCGAAACCGGGGTAAAGTCCCTCGTACTCAAATAAATATAAAAGAAACAAAAGCTAATTTAAAAAAGAATAAAAAAGAATAAATATCCCCTCCTAAAAAAATTACTGCAAATAATATGCTTATAAATAAAATTCTTGCATATTCCGCTAAAAAAATTAAAGCAAAACCACCTCTTCTATATTCTACATTAAATCCTGACACTAATTCTGATTCTCCTTCTGCAAAATCAAAAGGAGTTCGATTTGTTTCAGCTAAAGAAGAAGCAAATCAAACTAAAGATAAGGGAAAACATAAAAATAAAAATCATAAATAATTTTGATAAATATTAAAATATAAAAAATTATAATTTCCAATTAAAAAAATTATAGATAAAAGAATAAGAGCTAAACTCACTTCATAAGAAATGGTTTGAGCTACTGCTCGTAACCCCCCTAAAAGAGCATAATTAGAATTTGAAGATCAACCAGCAATCATAACAGTATAAACTCCTATACTTGTACAGCATAAAAAAAATAAAACACCTAAATTAAATGAATAAAGTTTCACTAAATAAGGAATACACATTCAAATAATTAAAGATAAAAATAAAGAAAAAACAGGAGAAAAATAATAAGTTAAATAATTAGATATTAAAGGATAGGTTTGTTCCTTTGTAAATAACTTAATTGCATCACTAAAAGGTTGAGGAATTCCTAAAAACCCAACTTTATTTGGACCTTTACGAATTTGAATATAGCCTAAAACTTTTCGTTCTAATAAAGTTAAAAAAGCTACCCCCACTATTACACAAATTACAAGCAATAATCTTCCAATAAAAGGTATTAAAAAATCAATAAATATCAAGTACTATTTGTAATAAAAAATTACATACATAAATTCTAAATTTATTGCACTAATCTGCCAAAATAGTTATTCTAAAGGTTTTATTTTAATAGTTTTAATTATTTTAATTTTATTCTAATTTTAAAAATTTTTATTTTAAATATTTGGTCCTTTCGTACTAAAATATTTTTATTTATTAAAGATAGAAACCAACCTGGCTCACGCCGGTCTGAACTCAGATCATGTAAGAATTAAAAGGTCGAACAGACCTAAATTTTAAACTTCTACACCTAAAATAATTCTTAGTCCAACATCGAGGTCGCAATCTTTTTTATCGATATGAACTCTCTAAAAAAATTACGCTGTTATCCCTAAAGTAACTTAAATTTTTAATCGATAATATCGGATCAATAAATCATAAATTAATGTATAAAAATTTTAAGAGTTTTTTAAATCTTATTGTCACCCCAACAAAACAATTATCAAAATAAAATTTTAAAAATTCTTTATAAATAATAAATTATAAATGTAAAGCTTTATAGGGTCTTCTCGTCTTTTAATTTTATTTTAGCGTTTTAACTAAAAAATAAAGTTCAATTTTAAATTTTTATGATACAGCTTATACCTCATTCAACCATTCATACAAGCCTCCAATTAAAAGACTAATGATTATGCTACCTTTGCACGGTCAAAATACCGCGGCCCTTTAAATATTTCAGTGGGCAGGTTAGACTTTTTATATATTTTCAAAAAAGACATGTTTTTGATAAACAGGTGAGTATAAAATTTTGCCGAATTCATTATAAAAACCTTTCATAAGAAAATTTTTTAAACATTTTTATTTACTAATTTTATCATAATTTCTTTACTTTTTTTATTAAAGTAAATATTTTAATAAAATATTTAAATTTTTACTAAATATTAATATATTAAAAATAAATTATAACATAATTTTTAACGATAGCTATTTATAAGCTTACATTTTTTAATTAAAATTTATAAATTATAAAAATTTATTTTAAAGCTCATCCCTTAAAATATTTATATAAAAAAATTATTTATTTATAAAAATAAATAAATAAATAAATTATATATAAATTTAATTTATTTCTTAAAAAACTAGATATATTTAAGAACGATTAACGTTTCATTTCTAATAATTTATTATTAATACTTATTCTACAGTAACTAATATAAACTATTAAATCTCTTAAAATCGAGAAAAATAAAATAATTATTTTTTAATTAATAAACCCTGATACACAAGGTACAAAAATTAAATTTTTCTTTTTAAATAAAAATTTTTCAATTTATTTCAATTTTCTTTTACAATACTAATAAACTATTATTAAAATTATTTTTTCTTTATAAATATACTAAAACTAATAATTCATAAAATTATTTTTATTATTTAAATTAAATTTTCAAATATGTTTTAATAAATAAATATTAATTTCAAATTAAAACGATTTGCACGTATTTCTTTTCAATGTAAACGAAATGCTTTACTTATTAAGCTTTAAATTGTCATTCTAGATACACCTTCCGGTACATCTACTATGTTACGACTTATCTCATTTTAAATTTTTATAATAATGAGAGCGACGGGCGATGTGTGCATGTTTTAGAGCTTTAATCAATTAATTTTTATATATTAATTTACTATCAAATCCTCCTTCAAATCTTTAAATTTTAAAAAATTATTCATTTTAAATAAATTTTATTGTAACCCATTTCTACTTAAACATAAACTGCACCTTGACCTGACATCATTTTTATTAAAAATTTTAGAAAATTATTTTCTCTCCTAAGATATTCTGATGACGGCGATATACAAATTGAAAACAAATTTAAGTAAGATATTCGTGGATTATCGATTACAGAACAGGTTCCTCTGAATAGACTAAAACACCGCCAAATTCTTTAAGTTTGAAGATTATATCTAATACTACTCTAGCATTTAACTTTTACTTTTTAAATAATAGGGTATCTAATCCTAGTTTAATCTTAAAATTTCATAGCTTAAATAATTTTTTAATTAAAAATAATAAAAATTTTAAAATTTCACCTAAAAAATTTCTTTTTATTTTTTATTAAAACATTTAACTAATACTAATAAAATTTACTTGTATTATTTGTATAACCGCGGTAGCTGGCACAAATTTTACCAATACTAATAAAAATTACTATATCAAAATTTCTTTTATTTTATAATATCGATTACTGCGAATAAATAACAATTTATATTTCTTTAAGAAATTAAAATATTTCATAAAAAACTTTACATGTAAAATAATTTTAAAGTAAATTCTTTAGCAAGAATAAAACATTTAGTCAATTTTAAATAGAAAAAAAAGAATAATTAAATATTAAAATCTAATTACTGTCATTTAAATAACTAAAATTTAATAAAATAATTTAACTTTTTTTAAAAAAAAAAATAAAAAATTTAATGATTTTGTAAGTTTCATTTAAACCACTAAAAAAAGTACATAGCTCCCTAAACTAAAACCAAATAAAAATTATTTAATAAGAAAACTAATTTTAAGATATTTTTATAATTAAAATCCCTTAATTTAAATTATAAAATTTTTAAAATTAAATTAATTTATTAAAAAATTTAATTTTTATAAATTAAAAATTAAAAATCCCTTAATTTTTAATCTTTAAAATAAAAAAAATTATTTTCTATCAAAAGCTATTTAAATACTTTAATTTAATATTTAATAAAATAAATAAAAATAAAAAAAAATTAAAAATCCCTTAATTCTTAATTTTTCTAAAATTTTTATATTCATTAATTTAAATTTAATAGAATTTTTAAAATAATTTTCAATAATAAATTTATTTGACATATTTTATTTTATTAAAACATGAAAAGATAACTTAAACTATATATATTTTTTTTTTTTTTTTTAACATAATATATTTTTTAAAACAATATATATTTATTTTTTTTTAACAGTCATATTTATTAATTTTATTATATATTATTATTAATAATAAACTTTACGGGCTAAGATTTTAATAATTTGTTTATTTTTATAAGATAATTAAATTTAATTATTTTTTACTTAATATTTATAATTAAAACTTAGTGTTAACAGAAAAAATTTTCAAAATTTACTAATTTAAATTATTTAAATTTAAATGATATGAATTTTAATTATTTTTAATATTTATGTAATATTCACTACTATTATATAAAATATTTATAATATAAATTAAATATTTTATACTTTAACTTTTTTATATATTATTTATAATTTATATTAAATTTTTAATATATAATAGATAATTTATTTAATAAATAATAATATATATAATTAAATTTATTAATATTTATAATTTATTTATTTCTTTTCATATAGTACTATTAGGAATAGTACATATATATTATTATTATAATACTTTATATTAATTTAAGATATTAATATTTAATATTTTAATTATTATATATTGTATAAGTACTATAAACACTAATAAATAAATATTATTTTACTTTTAAATTATTTTTATTTATTTTATTATTTATATATTAATAAATTATTTATATTACAAAAACTAATTTTTTTAAAAATAACTTTTTTTTGTTGTACCGTATTTTATAAACTTTACATATAATATTAATAAAAAAAT